TTTAATTAATTAAAATGGGTTCGACTGGAATATATGGATTGCGTTGAAGGTTTAAAATCCATTTCAATTTTAAATTTACTTTTTTGTAAAGTTATTTTGAAGTGCTTTTTTTATTTCTTTTCTAGAATGTCTAATATCTTTTTTACATCTTCTATGTGAAAATGTTCAATTTTCATAAGGTCTTCTTGACTCTTATTCAAAAGGTCCAATAATGTATGTATATTGGACTTTTTGAGACAATTATAGATTCTGGGAGGCAATTTTAATTGGTCAAGAAAAACATATTGAAATGCTAGTTCTTTTTTTTTTTTTCTTAGTTTAACCAATCTATTATGAAAAGGAAAAAGGGGTAAAGTAACCTTATGTTGATTGTTCTCTAAATAGAATGTTTCCTCTTCTACATGTAGAAAAGGAATAAATAAATTAATCAAATTCCGGGAGGCTTCATGAAGTGCTTCTTTAGGAGTTAAACTTCCATTTGTCCATATTTCTAGAAAAAGAATCTCTTGTTTTTCATTCCCAGTCCCATAAGAATGAATACTATGATTCGCGTTTTGAACAGGCATGAATACAGCATCTATAGGATAGCTTCCGTCTTGAAAGTTATTTGGCATTTTTAGACTATAGCCTCGATTCCTCTCGATTTGTAATCCAATACACAAATCAATTGGTTCCGTTAAGCTAGCTATATGCTGTGTATTATCAATGATTTCCACAGAGGGCGGTAAAATGATGTCTCGAGCAGTTATATATCCGGGACCTTGGACACAAATAAGCGCGTTGCGAGTTCCATACAGATTACTTCTTAATACAATCTCTTTCAAATTCATTAAAATTTCATGTACTGATTCTTGAATACCTATTATGTTAGAATATTCATGTGGTATATTCTCAGATTTTGCACGTGTAATACATGTTCCTTCTATTTCGCCAAGTAAAGCTCTTCGCATCGCAATGCCTATTGTGTCGGCTTGACCTTTCATAAGTGGAGACAGAATAAAGCGTCCATAATAAAGACGCTTACTGTCTCTTCTTGATTCAACACACTTCCACTGTAGTGTCCGAGTAGATACTTTTACTTTCTCTCGAACCATAGTAATTTTATTTGATCAGATCATTGAATCGTTTATTTCTCTTGAAACCCTTTCAACCTTTACTTTATTTCTATTTCTATACACGTCTTTTTTTAGGGGGTCTACAACCATTATGTGGCATAGGGGTTACATCTCGTACGAAACTTAAAAGTATACCGCTTCTACGAATAGCTCGTAATGCCGCATCTCTTCCGAGCCCAGGGCCTTTTATCATTACTTCAGCTCGTTGCATACCTTGATCCACTACTGCTCGAATAGCATTTCCTGCTGCGGTTTGAGCAGCAAAAGGTGTTCCTCTTCTTGTACCCCTAAATCCACAAGTACCCGCGGAGGACCAAGAAATCACCCGACCCCGTACATCTGTAACGGTCACAATAGTATTGTTGAAACTTGCTTGAACATGAATAACTCCCTTTGGTATTCTACGTGCATTTTTACGTGAACTACTACGTGTATTCTTACGTGAACCAATTCTTAATATAGGTTTTGCCATATTTTATCATTTCACAAGGATAAGTAAGAAATATATGGATATATCCATTTCATGTCAAAACAGACCTTTTTATTCGTCAGCTCTTTTTCTTTATAAGGAGGTCCCTTTTCCTTTATTTCCTTTAGTAAGATTATCCTTGTCTTTGTTTATGTCTCGGGTTGGAACAAATTACTATAATTCGTCCCCTCCTACGGATTAGTCGACACTTTTCACAAATTTTACGAACGGAAGCCCTTATTTTCATAGTTGTTATTCCTTAATTCTGTGAATCTACTTATTTTTTTTGGTTGGAAGAAAAAAAGTTTCTTGATATTTTTGAATCTTGAATTGTATCCTCATGAAAGGAATGTTGAAATTGAAAAAACTACTTAATCATTTGAATCCTTGCCGTTCGGAAGTGATTCAGAAATAAAACTTTCATAAGTTCATTTTTTTCTTTCATTGCAGCTAAAACCTCTTGAAATTCGAAACTTATTTAGTATTACACAACCCTTTTTTTTTTCACAAATGGTAAATTCTGGACACAATTTTGATATTAGAAAGATTACCATATATAACACAAAATTTCTCCGCCGATTCCTTTTAGTCGAGCCTCTCGGTCTGTCATTATACCTTGAGAAGTGGAAAGGATTACAATTCCTATTCCGCCTAAAATTCGCGGAATTCGTTGAGAGTTAGAATAGATTCGTAGACCCGGTCGACTGATCCTCTTTAAATTTAAAATAGTTTTATAGGGTTCTTTCTTATTTCGTTTATGTCTTAGGGTTAAAATCAAAAAATATTGGTTGTTTTCTCGATGTTTCCTTACGTTTTCGATAAAACCCTCTCGTAAAAGTATTTTCACAATGTTTTCGGTGATGTTAGTCGATGCTATCCGAACCGTTCCTTTTCTATTCATATCAGCATTTCGTATAGAGGTTATTATATCAGCAATAGTGTCTCTCCCCATGATAAGTTAAAATTCCTCTTGCTCCTGAATTTTGATAAAATCAACATGTTCTTTATATTTATATATAGAGGAATATATTTATATATAGACGAATATATTTATATATAGACGAATTATATATTAATATATGAATATGAATTCAATTATATTATTAAGGGTATATGCGTGATACACAATCTATTAATTAATTAATTAATTTGATTTAAATACTATTTTTTAATTATACTAACTATCTATATTCAGGTCTCATTTTATAATACCTCAGGGGCTAATGAAACTATTTTAGTAAAATTTAATTGTCTCAATTCCCGTGGGATCGCCCCAAAAACTCGAGTTCCTTTTGGATTTCCTTCTTGATCAATGACAACTGCGGCATTGTCATCATATCGTATTATTGTCCCATTGTTACGTTTGAGTTCTTTACAAGTACGTACAACTACAGCTCTGATCACTTCTGATCTTTCTAGAGGCGTATTTGGTATTGCTTCCTTGATCACAGCAACAATAACGTCACCAATATGAGCATATCGGCGATTACTAGCTCCTATTATTCGAATACACATCAATTCTCGAGCCCCGCTGTTGTCTGCTACATTCAAATAGGTTTGAGGTTGAATCATATCATTTTTTTTTATCTGTTCTTTTAATGCAAAGGACGAAGTAAAAAAAATATTGTTTGTCAAAAAAAAAAAAAGAAAACTGGCAATCTTTTTATTCCTAAAATTTCTTTACCTTTTTGATTCTATATTCCTATTCAGAAATAATGAATTGAGTTTTTATAGGCATTTTTGATGCCGCTATTGAGATAGCCCTTCTGGCTATATTTTCGGCTACCCCACCCATTTCATAAAGTATTTTACCCGGTTTAACGACAGCTACCCAATACTCGGGAGATCCTTTTCCCGAACCCATACGTGTTTCTGTAGGTCTTACTGTAACTGGTTTGTCTGGAAATATACGTAACCAAATTTTTCCACCACGGCGTACATTTCGTGTCATTGCTCGTCGCCCTGCTTCTATTTGTCTAGATGTGACCCAAGCGGGTTCAAGTGCTTGAAGAGCATATCTGCCAAAACAAATACGATTACCACGAGAAGATATTCCTTTTAGTCTTCCTCGATGTTGTTTACGAAATCTGGTTCTTTTGGGGTTATAGTTGATGGTTTTTTTTCTAAATTCCATCTCTACTACAGAACTGGACGTGAGAGTTTCTTCTCATCCAGCTCCTCGCGAATAAAAGGACTAAAAAAGATTGTATTAAGATATAGATGTAGTTAATGATTAATAGGATGAATCATGGGATTTTTTGAGATTTCATCGAATCTATTCTAAATTTGTATGTCTTTTTTGGAAATGGAATTCATCTTGAATTCCATTTTTATTTATAAATAAAGTAATATTGTAATGTCTAATGTCGTTTTTGTTGGAGTTAGAATATTCTAACGAATCCTTATTGTCCTTTGCCTTTTTTATTTTTTTTTATCATATTCGATCGACTAAAATTTTTTAATCTGAAAAAAAAATAAACTTTTCACCGGCGAATATTTACTCTTTCAATATCTATTTCAGTTTGATAGTTATCCCATGCGTTCTCAGAATCAAAATTAGAATAGATAAATTTCTTTCTGGTTTATTCCGCCATCCCACCCAAAAAATTATTAAGATTTTTTTCAATAGAATCTTCTGCATTCATGGGTTCCGTCGTTCCCATCGCTTCTTGATTAATCGTTAGGCCCGAATTATACAATGGAGCCCTTAACTAACTTAAACTTAATTAAATTAATTAAATTTGTTTTTGAGTCAATCTTCTCAGTTTTTATTGGCTCAAGGCTCTTAATTTTTTGTTTTCGGAACAGATTTATCTAATTATTATCAATGAATCTGTATTTTTGCTTTATTACATTGCTCTTCTTACGCTGACCTCATAGACCTTCTAAATTGGAATCATATATCATTGATATTCATTTTTTTTTCTCTCTTTCTCTCATCCTTCCATTTATCCGCATACTTTTTGATTTCCCTTCATAACTTATAATCAGATTTCTTTATTCTTTTTTTTTGTAAAAAAAATTCAGTTGTTACAATGATATGATCAGTCTATCATATCTTGACTGGTTTTTTGGATCCAGATAATGCGAAGCAATGAGTTGCTTAGGTTTTTTATTAATGCTATAGTTATTAGTTCCTCTTATCTTATAGGTAGGTTCTTTTTTTCTCTTTTTTTATCTTAATTTAATCCTAAACGAACGAGTCACACACTAAGCATAGCAATTATATCAAAGGAGTATTGATCGAAATTTTTATTCAACCTTATAAAATTGCTGATTTTTTTCTTAAACATAAAGAATAAGACTGAAAAAATTTGTTTTTTTTTTATTACTGGATAGTTTTAGTTTTTTATCGCTGGATAAGATAAAATGTAAAGACAAGTAAAGTTTTTTTATTCTTCGTCTAAGAATATCCAAATTTTGATTCCTAAGACCCCATAAATAGTTCGAACTGTATAGGAACAATAATCAATTTTAGCTTCAATAGTTTGTAAAGGAACTCTGCCTTCTCTAATCCACTCAACACGTGCAATTTCTTTTCCATCGATACGTCCTGCAATTTGTACTTGAATTCCTTTTGTATTCGCCTGTTCAGTTAATTCAATAGCTTTTTTCATTGCTTTTCGAAAAGATACTCTATTCTTTAATTGTCCAGCTATAAATTCTGCAAGAATATTAGGATGTCCATACGGATTGGAAATTCTTGTAATAGTAATGTTGAGTTTTCTATTGACACAATTAAGTTCTTTTTGGACATTCATCTGTAATTCTTCGACTCTTCGGGGCTTATCTTCAATTAATAATTTAGGGAATCCCATATAGATTATGACCTGAATGAGATCGATTCTTTTTTGAATTTCGATACGTGCAATTCCCTCCATACCAGAGGATATTCTTATATTTTTTTGGACATAATTTTTAATACAGTCTCGTATTTTTTTATCTTCTTGCAACCCTTCAGAATAATTTTTTGGTTGTGCAAACCAAAGAGAATGATGACTTTGGGTTGTACCAAGTCTGAAACCAAGTGGATTTATTTTTTGTCCCATGGGCCTCCACTACTATATGTATCATAGCATGTTATATTTCTGTTTTTATTTCTGCATCCAGGTTTTTTTAAATACATTAAATAGAAATTTTTTTCATATTCTTCATAATATTCTTCATATAAGGATATATCTTCCAATACGATAATTATATGACAAGTGGGTCTTCTTATCGGGTAACCTCGCCCTCGGGCGCGAGGTTTGAATTTTTTCACGGTATTTCCTTCGTTGACTTCGGCTTTGCTAATGACTAAATTCCTTTCGTTGAAACCCCTATTGTGACTAGCATTTGCTGCTGCGGAATAAACCAATTTAAAAATGGGATAACATGCTTGATAAGGCATAAGTTCTAATATCATAAGTGCTTCTTCGTAGGAACGCCCACGAATTTGATCAATTACTCTTCGTACTTTGTGGGCAGACATAGATATATGTTGACCTAAAGCATATACTTCTGTATATGATTTCTTCTTTCTCTTCTTTATCATAAGATTTACCTCTTACTAAAAACTTTATATTCATTTTATTAATTCATTTAATTAACGACGAGATCTATTATCATTTTTCGCATGACCCCGGAAATTTATAGTAGGTGCAAATTCTCCCAATTTATGTCCTACCATAAGATCTGTTATATAAACGGGTAAGTGTTCCCTTCCATTATGGATAGCGATAGTATGTCCAATCATTGTGGGTATAATGGTGGATTCCCGGGACCAAGTTATTATTATTTCTTTTTCCGCCTTTGTATTAAGCTTATCGATTTTTCTTAATAAATGGTTTGCTA